GCTAACGTAGCTTAATTAAAGTATAACCCTGAAGACGTTAAGATGGGCCCTAAAAAGCTCCGTAAGCACAAAAGCTTGGTCCTGACTTTATTATCAGCTATAACTAAACTTACACATGCAAGTATCCGCACCCCTGTGAGAATGCCCTACAGTCTCCCTCAAGCACGGAAACAAGGAGCTGGTATCAGGCACATAAAATATAGCCCACAACACCTTGCTTAGCCACACCCACAAGGGAACTCAGCAGTGATAAACATTAAGCCATGAGTGAAAACTTGACTTAGTTAAAGTAAAAAGAGCCGGTAAAACTCGTGCCAGCCACCGCGGTTATACGAGAGGCTCAAGTTGCTAATTTACGGCGTAAAGAGTGGTTAAAATTACTTTTAAACTAGGGTCGAAAATTTTCACAGCTGTTATACGCATTTGAAAATAAAAAGTTCAACTACGAAAGTGGCCCTAAATGATTGAACCCACGAAAGCCAAGACACAAACTGGGATTAGATACCCCACTATGCTTGGCCCTAAACATTGATAGTTCATTACACACACTATTCGCCAGGGTACTACGAGCATCAGCTTAAAACCCAAAGGACTTGGCGGTGCTTAAGATCCACCTAGAGGAGCCTGTTCTAGAACCGATAACCCCCGTTCAACCTCACCCTCTCTTGCTTTCCCCGCCTATATACCGCCGTCGTCAGCTTACCCTGTGAAGGATGAACAGTAAGCAAAAATGGCTAAAGCCCAAAACGTCAGGTCGAGGTGTAGCGTATGAGAGGGGAAGAAATGGGCTACATTCTCTAGATTAGAGAATACGGATAGTACCCTGAAATGTGTATTTAAAGGAGGATTTAGCAGTAAGCAGAAAATAGAGAGTTCAGCTGAAACCGGCCCTAAAGCGCGCACACACCGCCCGTCACTCTCCCCAAGCTATTAATTACAAAATACTTAAAACATGACAACTGCAAAGGGGAGGCAAGTCGTAACATGGTAAGTGTACCGGAAGGTGTACTTGGAAAAATCAAAGTGTAGCTAAAATAGAAAAGCATCTCCCTTACACCGAGAAGTCATCCGTGCAAATCGGATCACCTTGACGCCCAACAGCTAGCCTTAAACTAAATTCAACAAAACATTATTTATAACCCCGCATACCCTAAAACACAAAAACAAACCATTTTTCCCCCTAAGTATGGGCGACAGAAAAGGAACACAAGAGCTATAGAAAAAGTACCGCAAGGGAACGCTGAAAGAGAAGTGAAAAAACTCAGTAAAGTAAAAAAAAGCAGAGATCAATCCTCGTACCTTTTGCATCATGATTTAGCTAGAAAAATTCAAGCAAAGAGCACTTTAGTTTGCCTCCCCGAAACTAAGTGAGCTACTCCAGGACAGCCTAAAATAGGGCCAACCCGTCTCTGTGGCAAAAGAGTGGGAAGAGCTTAGAGTAGAGGTGACAGACCTACCGAACTTAGTTATAGCTGGTTGCCTGAGAAATGAATAGAAGTTCAGCTTTTTGGTTTTTTCCCTTCCATTATACTTATTTTAACTGATTAAAAAGAACCAAAAAAGTTAGTTAAAGGAGGTACAGCTCCTTTAAACAAAGATACAACTTTCCCAGGTGGGTAAAGATCATAATAAATTAAAGGATGGGTGTTTTAGTGGGCCTAAAAGCAGCCATCTAAAAGAAAGCGTTAAAGCTCAGACACACGACACTTATCCACTAATTCCGATAATATATCTCACCCCACTAATTTTATCAGGCCACCCCACGTAAACGTGGGGGTGATTATGCTAATATGAGTAATAAGAGAATAGACTCTCTCCCCGCACACATGTAACTCGGAACGGACATTCCACCGAATATTATCGGCCCCAAGTAAAGAGGGAGTTGAATAACAAACAAAACAACAAGAAAACCATTCAAAATCAACCGTTAAGCCCACACCGGTGTGCCTAAAAGGAAAGACTGAAAGAAAAAGAAGGAACTCGGCAAACACAAGCCTCGCCTGTTTACCAAAAACATCGCCTCTTGCAAAAACTAAGAATAAGAGGTCCCGCCTGCCCTGTGACAAAAGTTTAACGGCCGCGGTATTTTGACCGTGCAAAGGTAGCGCAATCACTTGTCTTTTAAATGAAGACCTGTATGAATGGCACGACGAGGGCTTGACTGTCTCCTTTTTCTAGTCAATGAAATTGATCTCTCCGTGCAGAAGCGGAGATAAAAACATAAGACGAGAAGACCCTATGGAGCTTTAGACACCAAAGCAGATCTTGTCAAACACTCCTAAATAAAGGAAAAAACCAAAAGAACCCCTGCCCTAATGTCTTCGGTTGGGGCGACCACGGGGAAACAAACAACCCCCACGTGGACAGAGAGCACATCTCTTAAAACAAAGAGACACAACTCTAGTTAACAGAACTTCTGACCTTTAGATCCGGCAATGCCGATCAACGGACCAAGTTACCCTAGGGATAACAGCGCAATCCTCTTCTAGAGTCCATATCGACAAGAGGGTTTACGACCTCGATGTTGGATCAGGACATCCTAATGGTGCAGCCGCTATTAAGGGTTCGTTTGTTCAACGATTAAAGTCCTACGTGATCTGAGTTCAGACCGGAGTAATCCAGGTCAGTTTCTATCTATGAGATAATCTTTTCCAGTACGAAAGGACCGAAAAGAAGAGGCCAATACTTCAAGCACGCCTCACCCCCACCTGATGAAAACAACTAAATCAGGTAAAGGGGTATATCCCTTTTACCAAAGAAAATGGCATGTTAAGGTGGCAGAGCCCGGCTAATGCAAAAGACCTAAGCCCTTTTAACAGAGGTTCAAGTCCTCTCCTTAACTATGACCTCGGTTCTTTTTACACACATTATCAACCCATTAGCCTATACCATCCCGATCCTGTTAGCCGTTGCCTTTTTTACTTTAGTTGAACGAAAAGTCCTAGGGTATATACAACTCCGAAAAGGCCCTAACATCGTAGGGCCTTTTGGTCTCTTACAACCAATTGCCGACGGAGTTAAGCTCTTCATTAAAGAGCCCATCCGCCCCTCTATATCTTCACCGATTCTCTTCATCTTTGCCCCAGTCTTCGCACTAACCCTGGCATTAACCCTTTGAGCCCCCATCCCAATACCCTTCCCCGTACTAGACATAAATCTCAGTATCCTATTTATCCTGGCCATCTCAAGCCTTGCAGTTTACTCCATCTTAGGCTCGGGATGGGCATCAAACTCAAAATATGCCCTAATCGGGGCACTACGTGCTGTAGCCCAAACAATTTCCTATGAAGTCAGTTTAGGTTTGATCTTATTAAATGCTATTATTATTACAGGGGGCTTCACATTACAAACTTTTAGTACAGCCCAAGAAAACATCTGACTAATCTTTCCTACATGGCCCCTAGCCGCGATATGATACATTTCCACCCTGGCTGAAACAAACCGGGCCCCCTTCGACCTAACGGAAGGAGAGTCCGAGTTAGTATCCGGCTTTAATGTAGAATATGCAGGAGGCCCCTTTGCCCTATTCTTTTTAGCAGAATATGCTAATATTTTACTAATAAACACACTATCCGCCACATTATTCCTAGGAGCCTCTTACATCCCAACTACCCCCGAACTAACCACTATTAACTTAATAACAAAAACTGCTCTACTCGCAATGCTATTTCTTTGGGTGCGAGCCTCTTACCCACGCTTTCGATACGACCAACTAATACACCTCATCTGAAAAAATTTTCTCCCTCTTACACTAGCCTTGGTAATTTGACACCTCTCATTACCAATTGCATTCGCAGGCTTACCCCCTCAATTCTAATACCCGTTTTTAAGGAACTGTGCCTGAAATAAAGGGCCACTTTGATGTAGTGAATAATAAGGGTTAAAATCCCTTCAGTTCTTGCACATTTTCTAGAAAGAAGGGGTTTGAACCCTACCTGAAGAGATCAAAACTCTTAGTGCTTCCACTACACCACTTCCTAGTAAAGTCAGCTAATCAAGCTTTTGGGCCCATACCCCAAAAATGTAGGTTAAACCCCTTCCTTTACTAATGAGCCCCCATATCTTAACCATCCTAATTTTCGGCCTTGGTTTAGGAACTACAATTACATTCGCAAGTTCCCATTGAATATTAGCTTGAATGGGCCTTGAAATTAACACTCTCGCTATTTTGCCCTTAATAACACAGCACCATCACCCCCGGGCAGTAGAGGCAACCACTAAATACTTTCTTACACAAGCAACCGCAGCTGCCACGCTTTTATTTGCCAGCACCACCAACGCATGGATTACTGGAGAATGAAATATTCAACAAATATCAAACCCCTTCTCTTCCACTTTGATTATTTTAGCCCTCTCGCTTAAAATTGGATTAGCACCAATACATGCATGACTCCCCGAAGTCCTCCAGGGCCTAGACTTAAACACAGGATTAATTATTTCAACATGACAGAAACTAGCCCCATTCGCCCTATTACTTCAAATTCAACCAAGTAGTCCCATGCTTCCAACATTAATCGGGCTATTATCCATACTCATTGGGGGCTGAGGGGGCTTAAACCAAACACAATTACGGAAAATTCTCGCCTATTCATCAATTGCCCACCTAGGCTGAATAATGCTTATTCTTCCATTTTTTCCCTCTCTTACACTACTGACACTTCTAACATATTTCCTAATAACATTTTCAACCTTCCTAGTGTTCAAAATAAACAAAGCCACTACCATTAACATATTAGCTACTTCATGAACGAAGGCCCCTGCACTAACAGCCATTGCCCCACTAGTTTTATTATCCCTTGGCGGCCTACCACCACTTACTGGGTTTATACCAAAATGACTCATTATTCAAGAACTAACTAAACAAGAGCTAGGATTGACCGCCACCTTAGCAGCCATAACCGCACTTCTAAGCTTATACTTCTATTTGCGACTCTCATACGCAATAACTCTAACTCTATCACCCAACGTTTTAACTGGCTCTACCCCTTGACGACTTGCCTCAAATCTTCCCACATTCCCGCTAGCCATAGCAACAACTGGCACAATCTTCCTTCTTCCCCTAACACCCGCAATAACAACTCTATTACACTTTTAAGGAGTTTAGGTTAACATGAGACCAAGGGCCTTCAAAGCCCTAAGCGAGGGTGAAAATCCCCCAACTCCTGATAAGACCTGCAAGATATTAACCCACATCTTCTGCATGCAAAACAGACACTTTAATTAAGCTAAGGCCTTCCTAGATGAGCAGGCCTCGATCCTACAAAATCTTAGTTAACAGCTAAGCGCCCCAACCAACGAGCATTCATCTACCTTTCCCCGCCTGCCTTTAAAAAGGCGGGGAAAGCCCCGGCAGGTTTTTAGCCTGCTTCTTAAGATTTGCAATCTCATATGTAAACACCTCGGAGCTTGATAAGAAGAGGGCTTAAACCTCTGTATATGGGGCTACAACCCACCGCTTAGATCTCAGCCATCTTACCCACCTGTGGCAATCACACGTTGATTTTTCTCGACCAATCACAAAGACATCGGCACCCTTTATTTAATTTTTGGTGCTTGAGCCGGAATAGTCGGCACGGCTCTGAGTTTACTCATTCGAGCAGAACTAAGCCAACCCGGGTCTCTTCTTGGGGATGACCAGATTTATAATGTAATTGTTACCGCACATGCATTTGTAATAATTTTTTTCATGGTTATACCAGTAATAATCGGGGGCTTCGGAAACTGACTTATTCCCCTCATAATCGGCGCTCCCGACATGGCATTCCCCCGAATAAATAACATAAGCTTTTGACTGCTACCGCCTTCATTCCTTTTGTTATTAGCCTCCGCAGGGGTGGAGGCAGGGGCTGGAACTGGTTGAACTGTTTACCCGCCTTTGGCCAGTAATTTAGCTCATGCAGGGGCCTCCGTTGATTTAACCATTTTTTCACTACATTTAGCAGGTGTTTCTTCTATTTTAGGTGCAATTAATTTTATTACAACAATTATTAACATAAAACCACCCGCAATTTCCCAATATCAAACACCTTTATTTATCTGAGCTGTTTTAATTACAGCTATCCTGCTTTTATTATCTCTTCCTGTTTTGGCTGCTGGAATTACAATACTTTTAACGGATCGAAACCTAAACACCACCTTCTTTGACCCAGCAGGAGGCGGGGACCCGATCTTATACCAACACCTCTTTTGATTCTTTGGTCACCCCGAAGTCTACATTCTTATTCTCCCCGGATTTGGAATAATCTCCCACATTGTAGCCTATTATGCAGGCAAAAAAGAGCCATTTGGTTACATGGGAATGGTGTGGGCTATAATAGCAATTGGGTTGCTGGGCTTTATCGTATGAGCTCACCACATGTTTACGGTTGGAATAGATGTAGACACTCGAGCATATTTTACCTCCGCAACAATAATTATTGCCATCCCCACTGGTGTAAAAGTCTTTAGCTGACTCGCCACACTTCATGGGGGAATTATCAAATGAGACACACCACTTTTATGAGCCCTAGGTTTCATTTTTTTATTTACAGTAGGGGGACTAACCGGGATCATTTTAGCTAACTCTTCTTTAGATATCGTCCTCCACGACACATATTATGTAGTAGCCCACTTTCACTATGTCTTATCTATGGGGGCAGTCTTTGCTATTATAGCTGCCTTCGTACACTGATTCCCCCTATTTACAGGATACACTTTCCACGAAACACTCTCTAAAGTCCATTTCGGCGTAATATTTATTGGTGTAAACCTAACCTTTTTCCCACAACACTTTCTAGGCCTAGCCGGAATGCCCCGCCGATACTCGGACTACCCAGATGCTTATACCCTCTGGAACACAATGTCTTCTATTGGCTCCCTAGTCTCCTTAGCAGGAGTTGTCTTATTCTTATATATTATCTGAGAAGCTTTTGTTTCTAAACGAGAAGTTTTATCTACAGAAATAACTACAACAAACGTAGAATGACTCCATGGCTGTCCCCCTCCCCACCACACATTTGAAGAGCCTGCCTTTGTTCAGGTAAAATCCTAGTTCGAGAAAGGAAGGAATTGAACCCCCATAAGCTGGTTTCAAGCCAACCACATAACCACTCTGTCACTTTCTTCATAAGATACTAGTAAAATGATATTACATTGCCTTGTCAAGACAAAATTGGGGGTTAAACCCCTCCGTATCTTTTACCCAATGGCACATCCCTCCATGCTAGGATTCCAAGACGCTGCTTCCCCTGTAATAGAAGAACTCCTCCAATTTCATGATCACGCCTTAGTAATTTTATTTCTAATCAGTGCATTTGTACTTTATATTATTCTGGCTATAATCGCTACAAAGTTAACAGACAAGTACACTCTTGACTCACAAGAAGTTGAAATCATCTGAACAGTCCTCCCGGCCATTATCCTTATTATAATTGCCCTTCCTTCCTTACGGATTTTATATATAATAGACGAAATCAATAACCCCCACTTAACAGTTAAAGCTATTGGACACCAATGATATTGAAGTTACGAGTATACGGATTATGAAAATCTTGAATTTGACTCCTACATGGTCCCCACACAAGAACTCTCTCCTGGCCAATTTCGTCTTTTAGAAACAGACCATCGAATAGTAGTCCCGTTTAATTCGCCCGTCCGGGTATTAGTAACAGCTGATGATGTCCTTCACTCTTGAGCAATCCCCTCCCTTGGTATCAAACTTGACGCAGTCCCAGGCCGACTAAACCAAACAGCTTTTGTTGCCTCCCGACCAGGGGTTTTTTACGGACAATGCTCAGAAATTTGCGGGGCTAATCACAGCTTCATACCTATCGTCATAGAAGCCGTACCATTAAAACACTTCGAGAACTGGTCTTATCTAATAGTTAAAGACGCCTCACTAAGAAGCTAAGCGGTTAAAAGCGTTAGCCTTTTAAGCTAAAGAATGGTGACTACCAACCACCCTTAGTGAAATGCCCCAACTCAACCCGGCTCCTTGATTTGTCACCCTGCTTTTTTCCTGATTTATTCTCTTGACCATTATCCCCCCAAAAATTATAGCACATACATTCCCCCATGAGCCAAATTTACAAGACTTTAAAAAGACTATAACAGAATCCTGAAACTGACCATGGTACTAAACTTCTTTGATCAATTTGCAAGCCCAACACTATTAGGAATCCCCCTAGTTATTTTAGCCCTCACACTTCCGTGAGTTTTATTTTCGGCCCCATCGGGCCGCTGATTAAAGGGTCGTATATTAACCCTCCAAGATTGACTTGTTAATCGATTCACACAACAATTATTTAGCCCCTTAAAACCAGAAGGCCACAAATGAGCCCTTATTTTTTTATCCTTAATAATTTTTATCTTATTCCTCAACACTCTCGGACTATTACCATACACATTCACCCCCACAACACAATTATCCATAAACTTAGGCATAGCCGTGCCTTTCTGACTTGCTACGGTCATTATTGGTATGCGTTACCGACCGACCCATGCTCTAAGCCATCTTCTTCCGGAAGGAACTCCCACCCTGCTCATTCCCGTCATTATTATTATCGAAACAATTAGTTTTCTAATCCGCCCTCTTGCCCTGGGGGTACGACTAACTGCTAACCTCATTGCAGGCCATTTATTAATCCAACTTATCGCAACAGCCGCTTTTGTGTTACTCCCTCTAATGCCAACAGTGGCCCTCCTTACAAGCACATTATTACTTCTTCTTACACTACTGGAAGTAGCCGTCGCCTTAATTCAAGCATATGTTTTCGTCCTATTACTAAGCCTATACTTACAAGAAAACGTCTAAATGGCCCATCAAGCTCACGCATATCACATAGTAGACCCCAGCCCCTGACCATTAACAGGCGCAGTTGCCGCCTTATTAATAACATCAGGCCTTGCAATCTGATTCCACTTCCACTCAACAATTTTAATAACCCTCGGCCTTATCCTCCTCTTCTTAACAATACTCCAGTGATGACGAGATGTTATTCGAGAAGGAACCTATCAAGGCCATCACACTCCCCCTGTCCAAAAGGGCTTACGATTCGGTATAATTCTGTTTATTACTTCAGAAGTGTTTTTCTTTTTAGGGTTTTTCTGAGCATTTTACCATTCTAGTCTCGCCCCCGCTCCTGAACTGGGAGGCTCTTGACCCCCAACAGGAATCTCTCCCCTTGACCCATTTGAAGTCCCCTTATTAAATACAGCCGTTTTACTTGCTTCCGGTGTAACTGTTACATGAGCCCACCACAGCATTATAGGGGGTGAACGAAAACAAGCAATTCAATCACTTACACTAACAATTCTCCTAGGAATATATTTTACACTTCTTCAAGCAATAGAATACTACGAAGCCCCCTTTACAATCGCAGACGGGGTCTATGGCTCAACTTTCTTCGTCGCCACAGGATTCCATGGCCTTCACGTAATTATTGGGTCCTCTTTTTTAGCTGTTTGTCTTTTACGTCAGATTAAATACCATTTCACATCCAACCACCATTTTGGTTTTGAAGCAGCCGCCTGATACTGACACTTCGTAGATGTTGTTTGATTATTTTTATATATTTCCATTTACTGATGAGGATCTTAATCTTTCTAGTACAAAGTAAGTATTTGTGACTTCCAATCACCAGATCTTGGTTAAAATCCAAGGAAAGATAATGAATCTTTTTATTGCAATCATTACCATTACAACAGCCCTTTCTATTATTCTAACCATTGTCTCATTTTGGCTCCCGCAGATAAGCCCAGACCATGAAAAACTATCCCCCTATGAATGTGGTTTCGACCCATTAGGAACAGCTCGTCTGCCCTTCTCTCTTCGATTTTTCCTGGTTGCTATTCTATTTTTACTTTTTGACTTAGAAATCGCTCTCCTCCTCCCCCTCCCCTGAGGGGATCAACTCTCATGCCCCCTAACCACTTTCATTTGAGCATCTGCCGTTTTAATTTTACTAACCCTGGGCCTAATTTATGAGTGAGTACAAGGAGGTCTTGAATGAGCAGAGTAGGTAATTAGTCTTAAGAAAAACATTTGATTTCGGCTCAAAAGCTTGTGGTTAGACCCCATAATTACCTATATGACCCCTATCCATTTCACCATTTCAACAGCCTTTATATTAAGCCTTTCAGGCCTTGCATTTCACCGCACCCACCTGCTCTCAGCGTTACTATGCTTAGAAGGAATAATATTATCTTTATTTATTACTATTTCATTATGGACACTACAATTAAATACCATAAACCTTTCTATGGCCCCCATAATTCTTTTAGCTTTTTCAGCTTGTGAAGCCAGCGCAGGACTAGCTCTATTAGTTGCTACAGCTCGCACCCATGGCTCTGACCGATTACAAAACTTAAATCTACTACAATGCTAAAAATTTTAATCCCCACTCTAATACTAATTCCAACAGCAGGTTTAACCCCAGCTAAGTGACTGTGGCCAACTGCCCTTACCCACAGCCTTATTATCTCCCTTATTAGCCTCTCATGACTAAAAAACCTCTCTGAAACTGGCTGAACCCTATTAAATTCTTTCATGGCAACCGACCCCTTGTCCTCTCCCTTACTAGTCCTCACTTGTTGACTTCTCCCACTAATAATTCTTGCAAGCCAATACCACACCGCCTCTGAGCCAATTAATCGCCAACGAACTTTTATTATACTACTAACATCCTTACAAATCTTTCTAATCCTAGCCTTCAGTGCTACAGAAATCCTTATGTTCTATATTATGTTTGAAGCTACCCTAATTCCAACCCTAATTATTATCACCCGGTGAGGAAATCAAACAGAACGATTAAACGCGGGCACATATTTTCTTTTTTACACCCTTGCAGGCTCACTCCCCTTACTAGTCGCCCTCCTCTTACTTCATAATGACACAGGCTCGCTCTCCCTTCTCACTTTACAATATTCAGACCCCAAACCCCTTTTATCATATTCAGATAAGTTATGGTGAGCAGGGTGCTTAATAGCCTTTTTAGTAAAAATACCTTTATACGGGGTTCATCTGTGACTTCCTAAAGCCCATGTTGAAGCCCCAATTGCAGGCTCCATAATCCTGGCCGCTGTTCTTCTAAAACTAGGTGGGTACGGGATGATACGCATAATAACTGTACTAACACCTTTAACAAAAGAACTCAGCTACCCCTTTATTATTCTCGCCCTGTGGGGTGTTATCATGACAAGCTCAATTTGCCTACGACAAACCGACCTTAAATCCCTCATTGCATACTCATCAGTCAGCCACATGGGCCTGGTCGCAAGCGGCATTCTTATCCAAACACCATGAGGTTTTACAGGAGCTTTAGTTCTCATAATTGCCCACGGTCTTACCTCATCAGCCCTATTCTGTCTAGCCAACACAAACTACGAGCGAACTCACAGCCGTACCATAATTCTAGCGCGAGGTATACAGACAATCCTTCCTTTAATAACATCCTGATGATTTATTACAAGTTTGGCCAATTTAGCCCTCCCCCCTCTGCCAAACCTCATAGGGGAATTAATAATTATCACGTCTTTATTCAACTGATCCTACTGAACAATCGCACTCACTGGCTCAGGCACTCTTATTACTGCCGCCTACTCCTTATACATATTCCTAATAACCCAACGGGGCCCAACTCCTACCCACATTACTTCCTTAAGCCCCACACATTCTCGAGAACATTTACTTATTGTCCTCCACTTGCTACCACTTATCCTACTAATAGCCAAACCTGAAATAGTTTGAGGTTGAACAGCCTGTAGACATAGTTTAACTAAGACATTAGATTGTGATTCTAAAAACAGGGGTTAAAGCCCCCTTGTCCACCGAGAGAGGCTCGCTAACAGTAAAGACTGCTAATCTTCTACCCCTTTGGTTGAACTCCAAAGCTCACTCGTAGCTTCTAAAGGATAATAGCTCATCCATTGGTCTTAGGAACCAAAAACTCTTGGTGCAAATCCAAGTAGCAGCTATGCTTTATTCACTTATTTCTTCCTCCTCTTTAGTCCTAATCTTAATGATTCTATCATACCCCGTCTTTACGACTCTAATTCCCTCACTAAACTCAGACCCTTTACTTCCCCTCCGCGTTAAAACAGCTGTAAAAACAGCTTTCTTTGTTAGTTTGCTCCCCCTTTGCCTCCACTTAAATCTCGGTGCAGAGATAATTACAACTACTTGAACCTGAATAAACAATCACACCTTTGATGTTAGCATTAGTTTCAAGTTCGATGCATACTCCTTAATTTTTTTACCAATCGCCCTCTACGTGACCTGATCAATTTTGGAGTTCGCCATATGGTACATATACTCAGACCCTCTTATTAATCGTTTTTTTAAATACCTTCTCATCTTCCTAATCTCTATGGTTATCCTTGTTACAGCTAATAACATATTTCAACTTTTCATTGGCTGAGAAGGAGTAGGCATCATGTCTTTCTTACTCATCGGCTGATGATACGGCCGAGCAGACGCAAACACCGCTGCAATCCAGGCAGTAGTTTATAACCGAGTTGGGGACATTGGACTAATTTTCGCCATAGCTTGACTCGCAACTAACCTAAATTCCTGAGAAATACAACAAATATTTTCAATCGCAAAAAACTTTGACATAACACCTCCCCTCATAGGACTAATCGTAGCCGCCACCGGTAAGTCAGCCCAATTTGGCCTTCACCCCTGACTACCCTCGGCTATAGAGGGTCCTACGCCGGTCTCTGCCCTTCTACACTCAAGTACTATGGTTGTTGCCGGTATTTTCCTTTTAGTACGAATAGCCCCTTTAATAGAAAATAACCCCGCCGCCCTCAGCACCTGCCTCTGTTTAGGGGCATTAACCACCTTCTTTACCGCCACCTGTGCTTTAACACAAAATGATATCAAAAAAATCGTAGCATTTTCCACATCAAGTCAGCTGGGGTTAATAATAGTAGCTATCGGATTAAACCAACCACAACTAGCCTTTTTTCACATTTGCACACATGCTTTTTTCAAAGCCATGTTGTTTTTATGCTCTGGTTCGATTATTCACAACTTAAATGATGAACAAGACATTCGAAAAATAGGGGGTATGCATCACCTCGCCCCATTTACCTCCTCCTGCTTCACTCTAGGAAGCCTCGCCCTTACAGGAACCCCCTTCCTCGCCGGATTCTTTTCGAAAGACGCCATCATCGAAGCTTTAAATACATCTTACCTAAACGCCTGAGCCCTTATCCTCACCCTCTTAGCAACCTCCTTTACCGCCGTATATAGCCTGCGTTTAATTTTTTTCGTAACTATGGGCTACCCTCGTTTCAGCCCACTCCTCCCCATTAATGAAAACAACCCCTTGATTATCAACCCCTTAAAACGACTTGCATGAGGCAGCATCTTTGCTGGACTTTTAATCTCTGCCCACATAACTCCATTAAAAACACCAGTGCTCTCCATACCCCTCCCCCTCAAACTAGCCGCTTTAATAGTGACAATTATAGGACTTTTCATCGCCCTGGACTTAGCCTCCCTCACTAACAAACAACTCAAATTTAAACCCAATCTCACACTTCACCACTTCTCAAACATGCTCGGATTTTTCCCTTCAATTGTTCACCGAATTATACCAAAACTTAACTTAATCTTAGGTCAAAAAATTGCCAGTCAAACAATTGACCTAGCCTGACTAGAAAAAACAGGACCAAAAGCCGCTCAAATTATAAACCTGCCCTTAATTTCAACCACAAGCAATATGCAACGAGGGATAATTAAAACATACATCACCACTTTCCTCTTAAGCCTTCTACTTGCTCTCTTTATAATTATTCTTTAAACAGCCCGAAGAGCCCCACGACTAAACCCCCGGGTCACCTCTAAAACCACAAATAAAGTCAACAATAAGACCCACACACCAGTGATTAAAAACCCTCCCCCCAAAGAATATATCAAAGCAACACCCTCAACATCCCCCCGAAATAGTGAAAATTCAACCAACTCATCCACAGGGACCCATGAAAACTCATATCACTCCCCAAAAAACAGTCAAAATATCAAAACGACTGCCCCCATGTATACGAGCATCAACAAAACAACCGACCGATTTCCCCAGCTCTCAGGAAAAGGCTCCGCCGCCAAAGCAGCAGAATACGCAAATACAACAAGCATTCCCCCCAAATAAATCAAAAATAAAATTAAAGATAAAAAAGACCCGCCATGACCAACCAAAACCCCACACCCCACACCCGACACCATCACTAACCCTAGCGCGGCGAAATAGGGGGAGGGGTTGGAAGCTACAGAAATTAAACCCAACACTAAACCAAACAATAATAAAAACATAATATAAGTCATAATTCCTACCAGGGCTTTAACCTGAACTAATGACTTGAAAAACCACCGTTGTTATTCAACTATAAGAACATAATGGCAAACCTACGAAAAACTCACCCCCTACTAAAAATCGCTAATGACGCACTAATTGACCTACCCACCCCTTCAAGCATTTCTGCTTGATGAAATTTTGGCTCCCTCTTAGGGCTATGCCTAATCATCCAAATTATCACTGGCTTATTTCTTGCTATGCATTATACTTCTGATATCTCCCTGGCCTTCTCATCCGTTGCCCACATTTGTCGAGATGTTAACTACGGCTGACTCATCCGAAACATACATGCTAACGGCGCATCATTCTTTTTTATCTGTATCTACCTGCACATTGGCCGAGGACTATATTACGGATCATACATATATAAAGAAACCTGAAACATTGGAGTAGTGCTCTTTCTACTGACCATGATAACTGCTTTCGTTGGTTACGTCCTCCCATGAGGACAAATATCTTTCTGAGGTGCCACTGTCATTACAAATTTATTATCCGCTGTCCCATACGTAGGAAACATACTAGTTCAATGAATCTGGGGTGGCTTTTCCGTAGATAATGCCACCCTTACCCGATTTTTCGCCTTCCACTTTTTACTTCCTTTTATTATTGCAGCCATAACAATCATCCACCTCCTCTTCCTCCATGAAACAGGCTCAAATAACCCCCTAGGGTTAAATTCAAATGTAGATAAAATTACCTTTCACCCCTATTTCTCCTACAAAGACCTCCTGGGGTTTGCAATTCTCTTTATCGCATTAATCTCATTATCCCTTTTCTCCCCCAATCTTTTAGGCGACCCAGATAATTTCACCCCAGCCAACCCCTTAGTCACACCCCCACATATCAAGCCAGAATGGTACTTCTTATTCGCATACGCCATCCTTCGCTCCATCCCAAACAAATTAGGGGGTGTCCTGGCCTTATTAGCCTCTATCCTCGTTCTCATGCTTGTACCTTTCTTACACACATCTAAACAACGAAGCATAACCTTCCGACCAGTCTCCCAATTTATATTTTGAACTCTAATTGCAGACGTTTTAATTCTTACATGAATTGGGGGAATACCAGTAGAAGACCCTTATATCATCATCGGTCAAATCGCGTCCCTCCTTTACTTCCTCCTGTTCCTCGTTCTTATCCCCCTTGCAGGAGCTTTAGAAGATAAAATTTTTTCAAAAAACATCGACGACGAATAGCCCTAGTAGCTCAGCGACCAGAGCGCCGGTCTTGTAAACCGGACGCCGGAGGTTAAATTCCCCCCTAGCGCTCATCAAAGAAGAAAGATTTTAACTTTCACCCCTAACTCCCAAAGCTAGGGTTCTAAATTAAACTATTCTTTGTTCAAAGACATATATGTATTTACACCATATATTTATATCAAACTAATCAATAATTATACAGGACAAACATTTACATTTCACATATATTTTCTTTTAAACATACAAGCAAACATAATACTAAGTAATACATAAACCATATATATATATATATTGGAGAAAATACTGGGCGAAATTTAAAACAGAACTAATTTAACCCACTGGGTAAATTATACCAGGACTCAAAATCTCGCCAAGAAAAACCATTTTATCCCAATAAAAACCGACCATCACTTGATATCTCTACACATTCTTTTAATGAGAGACAGGTCCATTAATTGTGGGGGTTTCACAATATGATTTATTCCTGGGATTTGGGTCCTATGTCAGGTCCATTGAGTGGGTCATTCCTCATACTTTCATTGTGAATTACATAAGGTAATGGTGGAGGACATACTCCTCTTTAACTTCACAAGCCCGGGGTTCTTTCCACAGGGGCATGGGTTTTTATTTTTTTTTTTTTTCCTTTCAATAGGCATTTCACAGTGCATAAAACAGTGCACGTAACAAGGTAGTACATCTCCTTGGCATAAATAATATGTATGAATGATGAAAAGATATTACATAAGAATTGCATATTAGGATATCAAGAGCATAAAGTATCAAGTATTTCTCCTAATTTATCTAAGATACCCCCTTCGTTTATTCGCGTAAAACCCCCCTACCCCCCTAAACTCCTAGAAAGCATAACACTCCTGCAAACCCCCCGGAAACAGGAAACTCCCTAGAAATTTTAAATTAGCCCATAATTGTGTTTATTTACATTATTATAATATTGCAAAT